AATCTTTATCTTGTTTTCCACATTTTTCCGTTATATATATCATATATCCTTCTATCCTGTCATTTTTTTCTTTTTTTTAGTTTCATATCCTATGATATTTATATAATATAAAAAAAGAAAAATATTCTATAGAATTATAGAATAAGAAAGAATAATATAATATAGTTAAATATGAGAATATAAATATAATATAATTATATTATTAAAAAAAAGAAAAAGAATACTCTATAAAAATAAAAAAATATCTAATGAATTGTTGTACAATTCAATTTGAATTGGGACTTCTCCCGACAAGACAAATACAAGTGGTTATTAATAAAAAAACCATTTGATCATATTCCTATATGTAATTATGTATTACAAATTACAAGAAAAAAAAAGAAGGAGGATTTGAAATGCGAGATCTAAAAACATATCTCTCTGTGGCACCAGTGGTAAGCACTCTATGGTTCGGGATTTTAGCGGGTCTCTTGATAGAAATCAATCGTTTATTCCCGGATGCATTGATATTCCCATTTTTTTCATTCTAATTATTGGCACGGAAAGGGGTGACGAAGATTAGAGATCCAATCAAATATCTGTGATTAATTCCTTCTTCTTTATTTATTTCTTTTTTTTTAGAAGAATAAGTTAGAAAAAAAAAAGAGAAAGAAGAAAGGTGGATTTGGCCTCAATGAAACTCGAAATTTTTCCCAGGTTTCAATGGAATTGAATTATTAATTCAATTCCATTGCTATTAATAATAGAGTGAGACCAGAAATGGAATGCTAGGGCAGGGGCAATAATGTCATACAAGATACTTAATTGAAAAATTAAATACTGTACTGCGATTCGAAATATAGTTAGAAATCATTGTATTACTTAATTATAATTACTGTACTATATAAAATTAATTGGAACAAAATCTTTCAAAATTTGATTTTGAATTATCAACTTCTACTTTTTTTTCGTTCCTTTTTTCTTCTTCGATTCGAATCTGAAAATAGAAGATTTAAGTGAATCAAAAAACCAAATAGAAGATTTAAGTGAATCAAAAAACCAAAGGAGGTTCATGGCCAAGGGTAAAGATATCCGAATAACAGTTATTTTGGAATGTACCAGTTGTGATCAAAAGAGTGTTAATAAGAAATCAACAGGTATTTCCAGATATATTACTCAAAAGAATCGACACAATACGCCTAGTCGATTGGAATTGAGAAAATTCTGTCGCTTTTGTTGCAAACATACGATTCACGCAGAGATAAAGAAATAGATAAAATGGATCGCTTGTGTGTCACCCTTTCAAGGTAGATGAAAAAATGATATTTCAGATATATTCTATAAATTCTATAAATCTATAAATTATATATATAACATATAAATTAGATATATAACATGAAATTATATACATAATATATATATATTATATAGCATATATTTCATTATATAACAACATATATATATAATAAAGAATATAAATAAAACAAATCCTTTATTTTATAATAAATGGGATTGGGGGATAGGAATAAACAAACCATGGATAAATCTAAGCGACTCTTTCTTAAATCCAAGCGATCTTTTCGTAGGCCTTTGTCCCCGATCCAATCGGGGGATCGAATTGATTATAAAAACATGATTTTACTTTATCGATTTATTAGTCAACAAGGAAAAATATTATCTAGACGCGTCAATAGATTGACCTTAAAACAACAACGATTAATTACAATTGCTATAAAACAAGCTCGTATTTTATCTTTGTTACCTTTTGTGAATTCGTCACCTTTTGTTAATAATGAAAAAAAGGAATTTGAAAAAAGCGAGTCGACCACTAGAACTACTACTAGTGTTCGTAAAAAAAAAAAAAAATAGAATTACTCTTCAATTGAATTTAAATTTGAATCTAAAATCAAATTAAATGTGGATTGATATTTTGTTTGAAACCTAAGACAATCCAATTGGGTTGTTGCGTTGTAAGAAAAAAGATAATTAGTGAAAAAGAATAAATCTTTTTTTTTATTGAGCGTGGTTGTTCATTTTGATGACTTTATTATATGAATTCTATTTTATCATACAAATCTGTTCTATTCTACCACCTTCCCGGAGTTCAATCTCCGGGTTTTATTTTGATGATCTGATCTCGTTGGCAATCATAAAAAGACAATTCCCTTTTAATATAGCAATTTGTGCAACTATTTTACGATTAAGAAGCAATTGCCTTTTGTACAGATTATGCATTAATTTACTATAAATATAGTATACATTTTTCTTATTATCGCCAATTACCGCATTTATTCGACTGATCCACAAACCGCGAAAATCTCTTTTTTTCCTATCTCTATCCCGATGAGCCGAAACCAAAGCTTTTATTTTCTGTTGCGAAATAGTTCGAGTAAGTCTTGAATGAGCCCCGCGAAAGCTTGATGTAAATAAACGAATTTTTGCCCTCCGTTTTCGAGCGATATATCCTCTTTTAATTCTGGTCATTGTCTTTTAATTCTGGTCATTGAATAAATGAGACTTTGATGAATAACTATTTGATTTTTTGCTTTCAGTTATTCTTTTATCCTTCCTAGTCTATTAATAACAAAAATGGATTCTTCCAATGTATAAAATAAAAATTCCAATGGCTTTTGCTACTCTAACCTTCCCACCCACGATTTGTTTCTTTTTTTTTTATAAGCATTTAACCTAGAAATAATAAATTGTATTGATACTAGGTATTAAAAAAACATAATAAATTAAATAGAAATAGATAAAGAAATGGTGGGTTCCATCGTTTCTATGATTACTTTTTAAACGGTGAGGTCCTCTCTATACACCGGAGCCCCTTCCTTCATTGAATTTTCATTTATTCAATGTTCTTGTTAACTTGTACAGTTCACACTCATGGGCTCTACCCATGAAATATCTAGTAATAGGTCTTTCACAACGAAATCTATCTATACAGTAACGGTATTTAAGTATGAAGATTAGCTGGGTAGTTGACCCTCTTAGTCCGTTCTTGCTAAATTTAGGGAAAATTTAGGGCATAAATTTTCTTTATTTGAAATAGGATTTTTCCCGCTTAATGGATAACCATTTGTTACCAATGGGAAAGTCTTTTTCATCTTAAATTGCAAAGTGAGGTGATTCGGTTTGCACCAATCGAAACCATAAAATAGTCTATGATCTAAACGAGTCACACATACACCCTAGTACACGTTCCTCGGCGCTGAGGGCATCCCCGAAGAGCAGGAGATTTTGTGACATTTCGGATTGGCTGTCTTGTGTTTCTAATAAGTTGTTTAATAGTTGGCATGGTGAGTTGTATATATAATAAGCTGGTTTAGATCAATCCTAACCCCATGATTATGAATTATTTAGATTCTATTAATCTATTAATTATTAGAAATATTCTATTAAATAGAAATATTCTATTAAATCCGGTTGGGTTGGGTACGAAGCGAAAAAACAGAAAAGAAAATATCCGAGTAGCTACTAGAATCACGAGTGATGGGGGTTGGGTTGTAACAACTAGAATCACTAGGGGGTTAGGAGTCCGAAAAAAGAGAAAGGAAAATCTCTTATATTGTAACTATAATCACTATTATATTGTAACTATAATCACTAGAATTCATATAGACTTATACTAAGTATATTTACAAAATTATACTAAGTATAGCTAAATGACTATATATGGATAAAAAATATATATATATTCTATACTCCATATATTATTCTATACATTCGTTTTGAGAAATCCTTTCTGCTCATTTTTGAGCCGATTCACAAAGAATCGGCTACCGTATCAATAATTCCGTAGGCTTGGGCTTCTTCTGCTGACATATAAAGATCTCTTTCCATGTCTTTGTATATCTGCCAAAAAGGTTTGCCCGTTCTTTGGGCATAAATCATTGTCAACGTTTTGCGCATTTTCAGTAATTCATCCGCTTCCAGCACACATTCTACCGTTTGTCCCTCAAAAAACGAACTAGCAGGTTGATGGATCATTACCCTAGCGCGAGGGAATGCTAGACGTTTGGTAATTTCTCCTCCTACCAAAAGAAGAGATCCCATTGAAGCGGCTAATCCTACGCATATTGTTTGTACTTCGGCTTCTATCAGTTGCATAGTATCAAAAATACCCATCCCAGAAATTACCTCTCCGCCTGGAGAGTTTATCAATAGATACAAATCTTTGTTCTTGTCTTCTAGACTGAGAAATATCATAAGGCCAACAAGTTGATTGGAAATTTCACTGTTGATCTCTTGGCCTAAAAAAAGCAGTCGTTCTTGATAAAGTCGATTGTATAAGTCAATCCAAGATGCTTCATCGTCACCTGGAACAAGATAGGGTACTTTTGGCACACCGATAGGCATAAAAGTCAAAAAATGAAGTTGGCTATTTTTTTTACTTTGTTGTCTCTTTTACTTTAATGCTAAAACGTGATAAGAATTCTATGTATAATTTTTAAAATACTCTTTTACTTTTAATCAAACAAATATTTGTTTTATTCCCATCTTCCTATTTTCAAAGTCAAGAAAATACAAATAATAGGAAATTGATTCCTTTTCCAACCAAATTTCTTTATTTTACCGATTTCTCTTTAAAATCATAAAAATTATATATATAAAAAAGAATACAAAATGAATAAAGGCAAGTTTTGACGAATAGGTCGTCCTTGGATATGTCTGCATTCACTGATATAAACACCCATATCCAATAGAAACACTCATATAAAATAAAGTCACCCCCCCCATTGCGTATTGTTACTTATCGGGTATAGAATAGATCTGCTTCTTTTTGTTCCTACGAATAGAATTGTTCCATTATTACTAAAAAACTAGAACAAATATTAATTGTTTATGCGAGATAATCTACTGAAAGGGAAGGGTCCATAGTATAGTTTTTTACAGTGCAATAAAGTTACATAGTGTCTATTTTTTGTTGATATAAGAGGTATTTTCATGGGTTTGCCTTGGTATCGTGTTCATACCGTTGTATTAAATGATCCCGGCCGTTTACTTTCTGTCCATATAATGCATACAGCTCTGGTTGCTGGTTGGGCCGGTTCGATGGCTCTATATGAATTAGCAGTTTTTGATCCCTCTGACCCTGTTCTTGACCCAATGTGGAGACAGGGTATGTTTGTTATACCCTTCATGACTCGTTTAGGAATAACCAATTCGTGGGGTGGTTGGAATATCACAGGAGGGACTATAACGAATCCGGGTATTTGGAGTTACGAAGGTGTGGCCGGGGCACATATTGTGTTTTCAGGCTTGTGCTTTTTGGCGGCTATCTGGCATTGGGTCTATTGGGATCTAGAAATATTTTGTGATGAACGTACTGGAAAACCTTCTTTGGATTTGCCAAAAATCTTTGGAATTCATTTATTTCTTGCAGGGGTGGCTTGTTTTGGTTTTGGCGCATTTCATGTAACAGGATTGTACGGTCCGGGAATATGGGTGTCCGATCCTTATGGACTAACTGGAAGGGTACAATCCGTAAATCCCGCATGGGGTGTGGAAGGTTTTGATCCTTTTGTTCCGGGAGGAATAGCCTCTCATCATATTGCAGCAGGGACATTGGGCATATTAGCGGGCCTTTTCCATCTTAGCGTGCGTCCACCTCAACGTCTATACAAAGGATTGCGTATGGGAAATATTGAAACCGTCCTTTCCAGTAGTATCGCAGCTGTCTTTTTTGCAGCTTTTGTTGTTGCTGGAACTATGTGGTATGGTTCAGCAACTACCCCGATTGAATTATTTGGTCCCACTCGTTATCAATGGGATCAGGGATACTTCCAGCAAGAAATATATCGAAGAGTTGGTGCTGGGCTAGCCGAAAATCAAAGTTTATCAGAAGCTTGGTCTAAAATTCCTGAAAAATTAGCTTTTTATGATTACATCGGCAATAATCCGGCAAAAGGGGGATTGTTTAGAGCGGGCTCAATGGACAATGGAGATGGAATAGCCGTCGGTTGGTTAGGACATCCTATCTTTAGAGACAAAGAGGGGCGTGAACTTTTTGTACGCCGTATGCCTACTTTTTTTGAAACATTTCCGGTTGTTTTGGTAGACGGAGACGGAATTGTTAGAGCTGATGTTCCTTTTCGAAGGGCAGAATCGAAGTATAGTGTCGAACAAGTAGGTGTAACTGTTGAATTCTATGGTGGCGAACTAAATGGAGTCAGTTATAGTGATCCAGCTACTGTGAAAAAATATGCTAGACGTGCTCAATTGGGTGAAATTTTTGAATTAGATCGTGCTACTTTAAAATCGGATGGTGTTTTTCGTAGCAGTCCAAGGGGTTGGTTTACTTTTGGACATGCTTCGTTTGCTCTGCTCTTCTTTTTCGGGCACATTTGGCATGGTGCTAGAACCTTGTTCAGAGATGTTTTTGCTGGTATCGACCCAGATTTGGATGCTCAAGTAGAATTTGGGGCATTCCAAAAACTTGGAGATCCAACTACAAAAAGACAGGTAGTCTGATAGAACATTCATTTGTTCCTTTTCGATTCGACTTTTTTTTGTTTTTGTTGTGATTTGAATCATTGCATTTTGTTTTACTCTTGTTCTTTCTTTTTCTTTATCCGGGAGATAATCCCCCTAAAACAGGTATGAAAGCTATAATTGTAAACCACGATCAAATCTATGGAAGCATTGGTTTATACATTCCTCTTAGTCTCGACTTTAGGAATTATTTTTTTCGCTATCTTTTTTAGAGAACCTCCTAAAGTTCCAACTAAAAAGACGAAATGATTTTTCATTATCTCAATTGAAGCAATGAGCCTCCAATATTGGGATATTGGGGGCTCATTACTTCAACTAGTCCCCATGTTCTTCGAATGGATCTCTTAGTTGTTGAGAGGGTTGCCCAAAAGCAGTATATAAGGCATACCCAGTAAAACTTACAATTAACCCAGATATAGAGATGGCAACTAGGGTTGCTGTTTCCATTATTATAGAATATCAAGACCACAATGGATCTATAGGGTAAGATCCTTTATTTACAGCGGAATGGTATACAAAGTCAACAAATCTCAATGAATAAAAAATAGGATTTATGGCTACACAAACCGTTGAGGGTAGTTCTAGATCTGGTCCAAGACGAACTGTTGTAGGGGATTTATTGAAACCATTGAATTCAGAATATGGTAAAGTAGCCCCGGGGTGGGGAACTACTCCTTTGATGGGTGTTGCAATGGCTCTATTTGCGATATTTCTCTCTATTATTTTAGAGATTTATAATTCGTCCATTTTACTGGACGAAATTTCGATTCGATGAATTAGATTTACAAGAATCGACTAACTAGCTTTTCAATAGAAAAAAAAGTTTAGCAGTTAGGTCTTTGATTTTTAGCCCATTCTATTTGGATTTGGTAGTTCGACCGTGAAACTTCTTTCTTTCTGTATTTCCGGAATATGAGTGTGTGACTTGTTAGAATTGATCCTATTGATAGTACAGAACATAAAATGGATCCGTCATCTTGATAGAGATGGCTTTACCCCGTCAGATATTTATTCTAGTATCTGGAG